TTCAAACAGGCATAGGGCAACTAAACGGTATTACCGTAGCAATTGGGGTTATGGATTTTCAGTTTATGGGGGGTAGTATGGGATCCGTAGTCGGGGAGAAAATTACCCGTTTGATTGAATACGCTACTAAAGAATTTCTACCTCTTATTATAGTGTGTGCTTCCGGAGGGGCACGCATGCAAGAAGGAAGTTTGAGTTTGATGCAAATGGCTAAAATATCTTCTGCTTTATATGATTATCAATCAAATAAAAAGTTATTCTATGTACCAATCCTTACATCTCCTACTACCGGTGGGGTGACAGCTAGTTTTGGTATGTTGGGGGATATCATTATTGCCGAACCCAATGCCTACATTGCGTTTGCGGGTAAAAGAGTAATTGAACAAACATTGAATAAAACAGTACCCGAAGGTTCACAAGCGGCTGAGTATTTATTCCAGAAGGGCTTATTCGATCTAATCGTACCACGTAATCCTTTAAAAAGCGTTCTGAGTGAGTTATTTCAACTCCATACTTTCTTTCCTTTGAATCAAAATTAGAACATTAAGTTCAATTATTTTGAGCAAACAAGTAATTAGTTTATCAGAATCCAAGTCAAAATTAGACGAATGGGGTTTTCTTTGTTGACATAAGATCTAATCGTATAAAGAATCAAAAGTCACAGAAAATCCGCCCCTTTTCTATATTCCTGATTATTGATCAAGAAGCCTCTATCAACAAGATAAAAGATGAAATTCTTATTTTCGTGAAATTAGGCAAATAAAAAAAATATCCTCTTCTCGTCATATATAATTAAAATCTACAAAATATAGAATTTTTTATCTTTCTATATCTTACGATAATCCTATTTTGACTAAGAATCCCTGCTCCTGCTGGATGGGATTCTAACAAACCCTTCAATCTAATTAATTTTTAAGAATATAATGAATTTTTAAGAAACTTTTTGCTTAGTAAATGAAATTCGAAGACAAGAGCAAAAAATGAAGAAAAGAATAATAATAATATCTCATCCATATCCTTTCAAATCTTTCATGTAGAAATTAGATCTATACTTAATAGATATTAAGTAATAATAATTCCAATTTAGAATTATAATAAGATATCTTTATATATAATAAGATATCTTTATATTAGAAATATAAAATAGAAATAATAATAAAAGGTACAAATAGTAAATCGAGGTACCCATTCTATGACAACTCTTAACTTTCCCTCTGTTTTGGTGCCTTTAGTAGGCCTAGTCTTTCCGGCAATCGCAATGGCTTCTTTATTTCTTCATGTTCAAAAAAACAAGATTGTTTAGAGCCGATGGGACAAAATCTCATCTATTTTTTTTTTTCAAAACTGACGCTTGTATCATAACACAGATATCCATTTAGCAAAATATGGTATAAGCGGCTTCCGCCGAAAAACTCTTATGTCTGCAGAAAATGGTATAGGGGTAAATGTATTCTAGCTATTTTCAAATAGACCCAAATTGACGGATGGCTGAACTGTAAAGTTGGTCTATCTATATGTATGTGGCTATCTTTAGTGAGATCATACGAAGGGTATGTTATTAGTTTAGATCTAACCAATTTAATGAATTACTCCTAAAGGTTCACATCAAACTAGTGCTAGTTGATGCGAGTTACTTCGGAAACAAAAGGACTAAAGTCAAATTCATTTGGGGTATTCTCTCAATTCCAAAAAAAGCAACCGGATCAAGTATGAGTTGTCGATCAGAACATATATGGATAGAACCTATAACGGGGGCTCGAAAAACAAGTAATTTCTGCTGGGCTGTTATCCTTTTTTTAGGTTCATTAGGATTCTTGTTGGTTGGAACCTCCAGTTATCTTGGTAGAAATTTGATATCTTTATTTCCGTCTCAGGAAATAGTTTTTTTTCCACAAGGAATTGTGATGTCTTTCTATGGGATCGCGGGTCTTTTTATTAGCTCCTATTTGTGGTGCACAATTTCGTGGAATGTAGGTAGTGGTTATGACCGATTTGATAGAAAAGACGGAATAGTGTGTATCTTTCGGTGGGGATTTCCTGGAAAAAATCGTCGGGTCTTCCTCCGATTTCTTATAAAAGATATTCAGTCCGTCAGAATAGAAGTTAAAGAGGGTATTTATGCTCGTCGTGTCCTTTATATGGATATCAGAGGCCAGGGAGCCATTCCATTGACTCGTACTGATGAGAATTTTACTCCACGGGAAATGGAACAAAAAGCTGCTGAATTGGCCTATTTCTTGCGTGTACCAATTGAAGTATTTTAAGAAATGAGCCGAGACAATGCTTTCTCAGCAGGAGGGTAAAAACGCAAGAATCCTCTTTTTCTATAACATAACTTAATTGAGGTTTCTTCAGAACATTCATTCGAGTCAAAGCAGACATATATGCAACAAGTATAAAATAAAACTCTTTTGGGGATCTTTTATATGTATCGAAATATACACAACTCAATTCAATAAAAAATCAGAAACAAATCGAAATATCTCATAATCAACCATTTCGAAATAAGGAAATTCCCCCCTTTTTTACTTGTTGGAATTGAGACTTTAGATTCAGATAGATCATATCTTGTAATTTTTTAGAAGCTTCTTTTTAGACTTTTTGTGCTCCTTAATGACCAAAAATTGGATCTCTTATAATGATAACTAGCCAATTTATGTCGTTTTTTGCCACTCATTTTTGACAATATTCTTCAGAAATTTCCCTCAATTATTCTATCCCTGACTACTCATAGTCAGTTAAATTTTTTCGAAATATAAGAKATTTTGATATAATGATAGAAAAGGAGTTCTTTCGTCTCAAAATCTGAATAATATTCATATTCATTATTTAAATTCTTCCGGGCATTCATCGAAAGGAGATATGTGCTTCGAATTTGACCAATTGAGATATAGGGAAACAATATTTTTGATTATTTATTCATTCGAATTTTTCGCCTATTTCTGTATTTTTTTCGAGATTCAAGGCCTAACCACGAAATCACAAATAAAAAAGAGTGCATAGATTCATAGGTTCGATAACTTGTAATAGAACTAATGCGTGAGAGAAATATTAGATTACATAGAGTCGACGAATGAGATGGGTTCATTAACAATTCACAGATGAAAAAATGGCAAAAAAGAAAGCATTCACTCCTATTTTATATCTTGCATCTATAGTATTTTTGCCCTGGTGGATTTCTCTCTCATTTCAAAAAAGTCTGGAATCCTGGGTTACTAATTGGTGGAATACTAGGCAATCCGAAACTTTTTTGAATGATATTGAAGAAAAGAGTATTCTAGAAAAATTCATAGAATTAGAGGAACTCCTCTTCTTAGAGGAAATGATCAAGGAATACTCGGAGACACATCTACAAAACCTTCGTATAGGAATTCACAAAGAAACAATCCAATTAATCAAGATACACAACGAGGGTCGTATTCATACGATTTTGCACTTCTCGACAAATATAATCTGTTTCATTATTCTAAGTGGTTATTCTATTTTGGGTAATAAAGAACTTGTTATTCTTAACTCTTGGGCTCAGGAATTCCTATATAATTTAAGTGACACAATAAAAGCTTTTTCTCTTCTTTTATTAACTGATTTATGTATCGGATTTCATTCGCCCCATGGTTGGGAACTGATGATTGGCTTTGTCTACAAGGATTTTGGATTTGTTCATAATGATCAAATTATATCTGGCCTTGTTTCCACTTTTCCAGTCATTCTAGATACAATTTTAAAATATTGGATTTTCCGTTATTTAAATCGCGTATCTCCGTCACTTGTAGTGATTTATCATTCAATGAATGACTGAAAAATTATCTACCTAATCCAATTAGAATTATAATGTTTCTTACTTTGCAGTTGTACATAAGCAAAACATTGAAAATCGTACTTACTCTTTATCTTTCTACCCATCCCAGAGATTCATCCTATATATTAATCCAGTCAAATTATTCCAGTAAATAACAGAATCGTGGATAGGAAACTCCATTAGTGACCTACCCCAATTTATTGTAGAAATTTTCGGGATCAATGGTTGGACCATGCAAACTAGAAATACTTTTTCTTGGATAACTAGAAATACTTTTTCTTGGATAAAGGAACAGATTACTCGATCTATTTCCGTATCGCTCATGATATATATCATAACTCGTACATCCATTTCAAATGCATATCCCATTTTTGCACAGCAGGGTTATGAAAATCCACGAGAAGCGACTGGACGTATTGTATGCGCCAATTGCCATTTAGCTAATAAACCAGTGGATATTGAGGTTCCGCAAACGGTACTTCCCGATACTGTATTTGAAGCAGTTGTTCGAATTCCTTATGATATGCAACTGAAACAAGTTCTTGCTAATGGTAAAAAAGGGGGTTTGAATGTAGGGGCTGTTCTTATTTTACCAGAGGGTTTTGAATTAGCCCCTTCCGATCGTATTTCCCCCGAGATAAAAGAAAAGATGGGCAATCTGTCTTTTCAGAGCTATCGCCCCAATCAAAAAAATATTCTTGTCATAGGCCCTGTTCCTGGTCAGAAATATAGTGAAATCACCTTTCCTATTCTTTCCCCCGACCCCGCTACTAAGAAAGAGATTCACTTCTTAAAATATCCTATATACGTAGGCGGAAACAGGGGAAGGGGCCAGATTTATCCTGACGGGAGCAAGAGTAACAATACAGTTTATAATGCTACAGCATCAGGTATAGTAAGCAAAATCCTACGAAAAGAAAAGGGGGGATACGAAATAACCATAGCGGATGCATCGGATGGACGTCAAGTGGTTGATATTATCCCTCCGGGGCCAGAACTTCTTGTTTCAGAAGGGGAATCCATCAAATTTGATCAACCGTTGACAAGTAATCCTAATGTGGGCGGATTTGGTCAGGGAGATGCAGAAATAGTACTTCAAGATCCATTACGTGTACAAGGCCTTTTGTTCTTCTTCGCATCTGTTATTTTGGCACAAATATTTTTGGTTCTTAAAAAGAAACAGTTCGAGAAGGTTCAATTG